AAAACAACAAAAGAAGGGGTCAAGTCAAATAGTCTTCTTCAAAATATACATACTATGGCTAGGAATGTGGTACTAAGGAATTCCCGGCATCTCGTAGAATAGAAATAGAAAAAGAGTATAAACAAACAAAAGGCTTTTTAAAATTTCATTTTTTATCAGAGATAATCATATCATATAATAATTACTAAAAAGAATTTGGTTCTTTTTACAAATTTGATGTCGATAAATCCGCGAGTCTAGAAATTCATTTCGGACAATTGAACCTTCTCGAACTGTTTCTTTTTAAGAACCAAAAAGATTTGTGCCAAAATAACAGATGCGAAGAAGAACAAAAGGCCTTGTACACGTAATGGATCTTGAAGTACTATTTCTGCATCTCCCTGACCAAATCCGCCCACATTAGGATTACTTGTCAACGGTTGATCCAATTTGATAGATTCGCCTTCTGAAATAAGAAGTTCTGGCCCCCGAGGGATAATATCAACCACTTGACGTCCATCCGATGTATCCGCTATGGTTATTTCGTATCCCCCTTTTTCTTTTCGTAGGATTTTGCTTACTATACCAGATGCTGTAGCATTATAAACTGTATTGTTACTCTTGCTCCCGTCAGGATAAATCTGGCCCCTTCCCCTGTTTCCGCCTACGTAAATAGGATATTTTAAGAAGTGAATGTCTTTATTAGTAGCGGGGTCGGGGGAAAGAATAGGAAAGGTTATTTCACTATATTTCTGACCAGGAACAGGGCCTATGACAAGAATATTTTTTTGATTGGGGCGATAGCTCTGAAAAGACAGATTGCCCATCTTTTCTTTTATCTCGGGGGAAATACGATCGGGAGGGGCTAATTCAAAACCCTCTGGTAAAATAAGAACAGCCCCCACATTCAAAGCCCCCTTTTTACCATTAGCAAGAACTTGTTTCAGTTGCATATCATAAGGAATTCGAACAACTGCTTCAAATACAGTATCGGGAAGTACCGCTTGCGGAACCTCAATATCGACCGGTTTATTAGCTAAATGGCAATTGGCGCATACAATACGTCCAGTCGCTTCTCGTGGATTTTCATAACCCTGCTGTGCAAAAATGGGATATGCATTTGAAATGGATGTACGAGTTATGATATATATCATGAGCGATAAGGAAATAGATCGAGTAATCTGTTCCTTTATCCAAGAAAAAGTATTTCTAGTTTGCATGGTCCAAGCATTGATCCCAAAAATTTCTACAATAAATTGGGGTAGGTCACTAATGGAGTTTCCTATCCACGATTCTGTTATTTACTGGAATAATTTGACTGGATTAATAGAAATTAATTTCTATTTTTATAGAAATATAGGAGGAATCCGCGGGATGGCTAGAAATATAAAGTGATTTTCAACGCTTTGCTTATATACAACTGCAAAGTAAGAAACATTCTAATTGGATTAGGTAGATAATTTTTCAGTCATTCATTGAATGATAAATCACTACAAGTGACGGAGATACGCGATTTAAATAACGGAAAATCCAATATTTGAAAATTGTATCTACAATGACTGGAAAAGTGGAAACAAGGCCAGATATAATTTGATCATTATGAACAAATCCAAAATCCTTGTAGACAAAGCCAATCAGCAGTTCCCAACCATGCGGCGAATGAAATCCGATACACAAATCAGTTAATAAAAGAAGAGAAAAAGCTTTTATTGTGTCACTTAAGTTATATAGGAATTCCTGAGCCCAAGAGTTAAGAATAAAAAGTTCTTTATTACCCAAAATAGAATAACCACTTAGAATAATGAAACAGATTATATTTGTCGAGAAGTGCAAAATCGTATGAATACGACCCTCGTTGTGTATCTTGATTAATTGGATTGTTTCTTTGTGAATTCCTATACCAAGGTTTTGTAGATGTGTCTCCGAGTATTCCTTGATCATTTCCTCTAACAAAAGAAGTTCCTTTAATTCTATAAATTTTTCTAGAATACTCTTTTCTTCAATATCATTCAAAAAAGTTTCGGATTGCCTAGTATTACACCAATTAGTAACCCAAGATTCCAGACTTTTTTGAAATGAGAGAGAAATCCACCAGGGCAAAAATACTATAGATGCAAGATATAAAAGAGAAGTGAATGCTTTCTTTTTTGCCATTTTTCACTGTAATTGTTAATGAACCCATCTCATTCGTCGACTCTATGTAATCTAATATTTCTCTCACGCATCAGTTCTATTAAAAGTCTCAATTCCAACAAGTAAAAAGGGGGGGGGAATTTCCTTATTTAGAAATGGTTGATTATGTATGAGATATTTCAATTTTTTCTTATTTTTTTTTTTTTTGAATTGAGTTGTGTATATTTCGATACATATAAAAGATCTCCAAAAGAGTTTTTTTATACTTGTTCCATATATGTCTGCTTTGACTCGAATGAATGTTCTGAAGAAACCTCAATTAAGTTATGTTATATATGTTATAGAACGATTCTTGCGTTTTTGCCCTTCTGCTGAGAAAGCATTTATTTCTCGGCTAATTTCTTAAAATACTTCAATTGGTACACGCAAGAAATAGGCCAATTCAGCAGCTTTTTGTTCCATTTCCCGTGGAGTAAAATTCTCATCAGTACGAGTCAATGGAATGGCTCCCTGGCCTCTGATATCCATATAAAGGACACGCCGAGCATAAATACCCTCTTTAACTTCTATTCTGATGGACTGAATATCTTTTATAAAAAATTGGAGGAAGACCCTCCGATTTTTTCCAGGAAATCCCCAACGAAAGATACACACTATTCCGTCTTTTCTATCAAATCGATCATAACCACTACCTACATTCCACGAAATTGTGCACCACAAATAGGAGCTAATAAAAAGACCCGCGATCCCATAGAAAGACATCACAATTCCTTGTGGAAAAAAAACTATTTGCTGAGACGGAAATAAAGATATCAAATTTCTACCAAGATAACTTGAGGTTCCAACCAACAAGAATCCTAATGAACCTAAAAAAAGGATAACAGCCCAGCAGAAATTACTTGTTTTTCGAGCCCCCGTTATAGGTTCTATCCATATATGTTCTGATCGACAACTCATACTTTATCCAGTTGCTTTTTTTTTATTGAGAGAATACCCCAAATGAATTTGACTTTAGTCCTTTTGTTTCCGAAGTAACCCGCATCAACTAGTACTAGTTTGATGTGAACCTTTAGGAGTAATTCATTAAATTGGTTAGATCTAAACTAATAACATACCCTTCGTATGATCTCACTAAAGATAGCCACATGCATATAGATAGACCAACTTTACAGTTCAGCCATCCGCCGATTCGGGTCTATTTGAAAATCGCTAGAATATAGTATTTTCTGGAGACATAAGAGTTTTTCGGCGGAAGCCGCTTATACCAATTTGTCTAAATGGATATCTGTGTTATGATACAAGCGTAAATTTTGAAAAAAAAAATAGATGATAATTTGTGCCATCGGCTCTAAACAATCTTGTTTTTTTGAACATGAAGAAATAAAGAAGCCATTGCGATTGCCGGAAATACTAGGCCTACTAAAGGGACCAAAACAGAGGGAAAGTTAAGAGTTGTCATAGAATGGGTACCTCGATTTACTATTTGTACCTGTTATTTTTATTTAGATTTTATATTTATTATTTATAATATAAAGATATCTTATTATATATAAAGAATAAAGATATCTTATTATAATTTGATAATTCTAAATTGTAATTATTATTACTTTTTACTTTACTTAATATCTATTCTATTAAGTATAGATATAAGTATATATCTAAGTGAGTATATAATGTAGTTTTTCATTTCATCTTTCTACATGACAGATTTGAAAGAATATGGATGAGATATTATTTTATTCATTTTTTGCTCTTGGCTTCGAATTTCATTTACTAAGCACTTAAAAATAAATTAGATTTTTTTTATATTGAAGGGTTTGTTAGAATGCCATACAGCAGGGATTCTTAGTAAAAATAAGATTATCATAAGATATAGAAAGATAAAAAATTCTATATTTTCTATAAAATATAGATTAGATTTTCATTTCATTATATATGATGAGAAGAAGATATTTTTTATTTGCCTAATTTCACGAAAATAAGAATTTCATTTTTTATCTTGTTGATAGAGGCTTCTTGATCAATAATCAGAAATATAGAAAAAAGGGGCAGATTTTCTATTTTCTGTGACTTTTGATTCTTTGATAGAATTAGATCTTATGTCAACAAAGACAACCCTATTCATCTAATTTTGATTCAAAGGAAAGAAAGTGTGGAGTTGAAATAACTCACTCAGAACGCTTTTTAAAGGATTACGTGGTACGATTAGATCGAATAAGCCCTTCTGGAATAAATACTCAGACGATTGTGAACCGTCGGGTACTGTTTTATTCAATGTTTGTTCAATTACTCTTTTACCCGCAAAGGCAATGTAGGCATTGGGTTCGGCAATAATGATATCCCCCAACATACCAAAACTAGCTGTCACCCCACCAGTAGTAGGAGATGTAAGGATTGGTACATAGAATAACTTTTTGTTTGATTGATAATCATATAAAGCAGAAGATATTTTAGCCATTTGCATCAAGCTCAAACTTCCTTCTTGCATGCGTGCCCCTCCAGAAGCACACACTATAATAAGAGGTAGAAATTCTTTAGTAGCGTATTCAATCAAACGGGTAATTTTCTCCCCCACTACGGATCCCATACTACCTCCCATAAACTGAAAATCCATAACCGCAATTGATACGGTAATACCGTTTAGTTGCCCTATGCCTGTTTGAACAGCCTCGGTTAATCCTGTTTTTCTTTGATAAGAATCGATACGTTTTTTATAAGGCTCCTCCTCCGAATGAAATTGAATGGGATCCAGAGAGACCATGTCTTCATCCATCGGCTCCCAAGTACCCGGATCGATCAAAAGTTCAATTCTATCTGAACTACTCATTTTCAAATGATATCCACATTGTTCACAAAGATTCATTTTTGATTGAAAACTTTTCTTATAA